CTATTGCTCGTTTAGTCACTCTAGGAATTTTGGTAGTGTAACTGCCTCTACAACAATAGGCATGTTACTGTGGGCTGTTCCACATAGCTCACTACATTGTCCGTAGAATACCCCCTCTCTTTGGATGATGGCACTTGTTTGGTTTAGTCTACCTGGACAGGCGTCAATTTTCAGTCCTAGAGAAGGTACGAAGAAGTCATGGATTACGTCGTTAGCTGTTACCACGATACGGATGTGTGTATCGATTGGGGCAACCATTCTGTTATCAACGTCCAGAGAGTGTAGTTGTCCCTCCTCAAGTAGGTCATCAGGGATGATGTATGACTCTAGTTGGATTGTCTCTCCGCTATCGTTGATGAAGTCAGAATACTCGTATACTCAGTATCATTGGTATCCGATGGCCTTGATTGTCATTGCAGGGTCGATCACCTCGTCACTTAGATATAGAAGCACGAAAGATGGTAGGGCAATAAGGATCAGGATCACGGCAGGGAAGATTGTTCATACAACCTCTAGAGTTGTTCCATGAATCATATATTTATATGAAATTGGGTTTTTTCCAAATGTAACGATGATGCTGTAAAGCACGTATGTTACCAGTGTCAGCACGATGATCATGTAGAACATGATCACGTCATGTAGCTCGAAAATTCCCTCTGCAATGGCTGTGGCAGAATCTTGGAAGTAGATTCCTCATGGCTTAGGAACATCGTTGAAGATTGTGTTCAGAAGTAAGTTTGTCATTTTTGTTTGTATCGCATACTTGGGATGCTAGCTCTTAGTTACGAATAATCTGACTCGAACAGATACTTTATGATTGGAAATCATTGAGTCTACCATTAACTTATATTCGCTGATTACTTATACCTGCATTCGGAACCTGGGCTTCGTAAGATATTTGCCACTAGAAGCCTCACCAATTAGGGCATTAACTTTGGAGCTGTTCCAACCTTGTGATTGGACGATCACGTCGGAACTCTAGACGATGGAAACCGATGCTTACACATTGGGGAACGGGCCATTCTCGCTAGGGCGGGTCGGCGTCAGTACCTTCTTGGATTTATTTGTGGGATAGTATGGGATGGGGATAGTTAGAGATGGTGTGGGAGTGCTCTAGATGTAAGAGAATGCGTTGAAGACGTAAAGAACGCAAGGAACGAATAGAGTGAACCCGAATAGAAGAGGAAGGAAGATAAGTCAACAAAGGTTGATAAGGTTGTCATAAGTGAATCTAGGGAAAGATGCTCTGATTCAGATGAATGTGAACATGAGCATGATTAATTTGATTGCAAGAGCAATCCCGTATAGAGCCCCTTCTGCGAGGTTGTAAGGAAGAGAGTATTGGATCCCGTTTAGTGGGAATAGGAAGATGTCGTTGAGGACGCTGATATTAAGGTATCCTCCCAGGAATAGGATAGTAGTACTAGCACACATGAGGATCAGGTTACTATACTCGGCAAGGAAGAAGAACACGAAAGGACTACCAGAGTACTCAGTGAAGAATCCTGCAACAAGCTCACTTTCTGCTTCTACAAGGTCGAAAGGTGGTCTGTTAGTCTCCGCGACAGTACTGATGAAGAAGATGATAAAAAGAGGGAAAAGAGGAACGAAAAGTCACACGATCCGCTGTGTTTCGATGAAAGTAGTGATGTTCAGAGTGCTTACGAACATGATACAGATGATGTAGATTGTTGTCAGTACAAGCTCGTAACTGATGAGTTGTGCAGTAGATCTGATGGAACCCATGAATGAGTATTTACTGTTGGAACTTCATCCAGAAAGTAGAACCCCGAAAACCCCCAGACTCCCGATTGCGAGAGAGAAGAGGATCCCGTTCTCCATATCCCCGAGAGTGATGGCCGGTCCGAGAGGGATCACGACTCACCCGATAAGGGCTGTAATCAGAGTGATAAGAGGACTGATTACGAGGATGTATTTGTTGGACTCCTTAGGAAGGATGATTTCCTTGATAAGAAGTTTTACCGCGTCGGCAAATGCTTGTAGAAGTCCATAGTACCCGACGGCATTAGGACCTAGTCTACGTTGGAGGTATCCTAACGTTTTACGCTCTGCAACTGTCAGATAGGCGACACTGAAGAGAACGCAAACGAGGAAGATAAGAATTTCGATTATGTCTAGGATCATTGGTTTGGTTGTTTGCCTCCAATAATGTTTCTCACATTATTGAGACCTCGGGCGACGGTGCCCGCTTCGAATATCTCGAACTTCGCAAAGTCTAACGACTTGCCTATTTAGTGATGATGATTACCCCGATGATTGTCAGTAGCAGAATCACCCCTGTGATTAACATTGTCACGGAGTACTGTGTGAACAGCAGCTCCCCGATAACTTTAAGCTCAGAGTAAGATCTCAGATCTACCCCTGTGGCCTGGTTACCGGAGCTGATTACGTTGAAGACCTCGATCGAGTCGGAGATCTCCGCTGCAGAGTAGTCCACATTGCTTAGTCCATTGATGTATGAAAGAATATCCCCATACGCTTTCACATCCTCGACGCTCGCTGTTACAAGCACGAAGCCGATTGTGAGAAGACTAATGATGATAAGCAGCACGTCTTGCTTGTTTGAGACGATGGCTAGCTCCGAGATCTTGATGTTGATCAGAGATAGAATGAAGAGGAATAGGATCGCGATCGCTCCTACGTATACTAGGATGTAGATCAGTCCCAGCACCCCCAGTCCTGTGTAGAACAGGTAGATACTGACGTTCACATACAGCAGGATCAGGTAAATGATTGAGACTACCGCATTACGACTGAACACTACACATAGGGCAGTGATCACGCTGAGGTACTCAAACACCACGATTAGGCTGTTGTTTAACTCTAGTTGAGTGTTAAATAGCTCGATTAAAAACATTGTTCGATTGTTGCGCCGACTTCTCGGAAAGTTCTTGACTCTATTGTTCTTGCCCATCCACCTTGGGTGAATTGGTCGTTCTTAATTGGAATTGAACCAATGACATAGCATTAACAGTGCTGTGTTTTACCACTAAACTATAAGAACACGGCTGGTTGAACCTTACTTATACCTCTTCCTTTCCTTCTCGGCCCTCTTCGAGCCCAAAGTCTGGTTGAGTGGAGAATAGTTAGTGGAGGATTTAATCCGGAAGGATTATGATTGTAGCGCTGGGCTATTGAATGTGTGAAGAGCTGGTGGTGTTGAAGTAATTCACTCGATTGATGTTGCCTTCATACTGTTGTTCTCGTTCACGAAAATTTGGTTTGACTCTAGGAAGTCTGGCTCTGAAAGGTTAGCCACAGCTACTGTGTTTTTGTTCTCTAGTCCATATACAAGTTGGTTGTATACGACGTAGAAGAATAGTACTAGTGAGATCAGTGAAATGATTGATCCGAAACTTGAAACGTAGTTTCATCCAGCGTAAGCATCTGGATATTGAGGGATACGACGTGGCATTCCTTGTAGTCCTAATGCGTGCATTGGCATGAATGTTAGGTTTGTTCCAATAAATAGTGTGAAGAATTGGATTTGAGCTAATCTCTCGTTGTAGTATAGTCCTAATACTTTAGGGCTTCAGAAGTAATATCCTGCGAATAGTGAGAATACTGCTCCCAGTGATAGTACGTAATGGAAGTGCTGAGTTTATTTATCGTTAAACTCCTGGACTATATCTTTATCTAATATTTTAGAAACTCAAGCTACCTTGGTTCATTGTGGGTTCTGGTACTGAATCCAATCCAAGAGAAAACGGGCGTATACCCGATGTTCTGGACTACCCTTCGGTGTTGTTTTATATTTTCGAATCTCGATAAATGGCTTTATCTTAGAAACCCGATAGAATTTCATATCCGAATATAGACGGTTGATCATGAAATAATCATAGATCGGGATCATATTTTGTACGTTTTGAAATTTGAATAGGATGCTATGTTTTTCTACCCCACCCGATTTATGTGTTCTTTCGAGTATATAAGGTTTAGCTCCTGGAATTACATAATCTAAACACAATTTCTTTGAATATTCATTTAGTTTGAATTCTAGGCCACATTCTATTCTATTACCACTGTAGTTAAAGGTAATTGATCCGTCCGTGTCCACCAGTCCCGCGAAATAGGGATCATTGGCGGGAATTTGGTAGTCCGCCTCTTTGAACTGGATGTTTACGTAATCACAGGACTCTTTAAAGCCCTTGATTTTTAGTCTCATGAGACCATTTAATTTTATAATTAAATATCTCATTTCCGCATAAGTTGATACTATGTATAAACTATATGGCTTGTTTCTTACAGCGTTTATTCTTCCAAAATGTAGTTGGTTTTGTATATATGTTAAGATTCGTAAATCACGGTTATGTAGTTTTATACGAATAGCTTTTAATACACGTTTACCATTGAGATTTTGGATGTCAAAGTTCCCGTCCCCGTCCAGAATTCCTGCTAATCTTTTAAAGAAGTCTTCTGAGGGATCGTTAGAACTAACGCTTGAATTAGATAATTGACGTATAGTCTCTGAGAATCCGCTTGAGCGTTTTCGGCTGATTGTATGTACAAAGAACGTGCTTATAGCATTGTTATTATTTTCACTATTTTTGTTGCACAATAAAGTGCTCACATCTATGGGAATAGTTCCTTGAAGATTTTTATACACAATAAATAGTAAACAACAAGCTAGGTACATAGTTTCCAGCATATAGTCAATTGCAGAAAGGTTAACCCCACTGTTAATTAATTGTCAACCTTTCAGGCCCATTTGAGCCACAACGTAATAACTATCATGGAATGCAATATCTAGACTAGCGTTGGCTAGTGCTACCCCTGTAACTCCCCCTACTGTGAATAGGAAGATAAACCCTAAAGCGTAAAGGAAAGGAGTAGTGAATCTTAGTGATCCTCCATATAATGTTGCTCTTGTTTAACCTTAAACCATCTCAGGTTCTTGATAATGAGGTTTACCTATTTATCATAGCTAGTTAAATAATGTTAGGAGATTCGGCATGAATTTCTCCTATTGAGTATGACTCAAACCATCGCTGGCACTGTTGGATTATACCTTATGTTTTCATACCAGTCCTTGTGGGTTAGAAAACCTGGAGCGTCTAATCTCTACGCTTTTACATGTAAGTTTCCTATACATGACTTAGTTCGGCGATTGTCTCTATTTAATTTCTATTCTCAAATAGAGGGATCTCCCGAGTTTGCCCCAATAATATTGATCTGTATGATTGTATTTTTGTATTTTAGGACAAATTGACAAAGTGATCTAGTAATTTATATCTCATTGATGGAGTAATTAAATCCTTGATATGTGGATACAACTTCTTAGTTGATTCTGAACGAATATAAACTGTATATAGATTTCTGCTCTTATGTAGCGTACAGTCGAGGTCGAACTTAATTTTAAGGATATTCATAAAGAAGATGAGTTCCTTACAACTAAAATTCTGAAGATGTAGATTTAACCCGCGGTTATTACGAGCACCATCACTCATTATAATGTGAGCAAGGCTTTCGTAAGTGATAATATCATAAAGGTTGTGTGGCATGATCTTAACATTATCTTTATAAAACCATAAGCTTAGAACACTAAAACAAGGCAGAGTTCGAGTCATAAATTGAAGACCGTAATAAGCCTTATTATTGATTCTCGATTTGACTAGTTTAGGATAAGCTATGCAATAGTGAGATAATTGCATAAAGGTGAAGAAGAAATACTCGTGATGAATAATTGACTGTTTAAAGCCGAATCTACATTTGCCAATGGGCTCTCGACCTAGAACTTTTGAGCCACTAGTTTTATTAATATACTCGTCAGAAAGAAGAAGGCCCACTAGAACACCCGCCCTAGGGCGGGTATACACACTAAGTGTTTTACAATGCTGGTATACTTTTTTTTACCAACATTAGATTCCAAATTGTCACCATAAATGACTAAGGCCTTTTCTTGATTGTTTGGTTGTAAATAATATCTATTCGAACGAGGATATAAATTATAGACTGAAATGCCATCATAAATAGATGATTTTGATTCATCTATCAGATCAATACACTTGTCGACCAGCTTAAGATAATTCTTGCTAAAGGAATAATCCAGTCAACTGAAGATTTTAACCCCTGTAGGGATTGCAATAATCATTGTTGCACTTGTGAAGTATGCTCTAGTCGGTGGACTATATCTTTCTCCTATAATTTTTATTGGTATTACCAAAGGGACTTGACACTCTCAGCTTTCGCTGTTATAGGAGATTTAACGTATGAGCCCACGTAGCGGGATCCAAAGCGAATGCTACGTGAGCTAGGAATTCCCTTGTGAGGGATGGCGAAAAGCCAATCCTAGTCTCTGAAGTTCTTTTTGATATCTCGGATATTTTCTAAACCTCTTTTAGTCAAATGTTTTTTTTCTTGGATCATGAGATAAACCTTACGCCACCTGATATAGTGGAGATATTTACTATCGTTTAAGGGAGGGAATTGGTCGAAGTATTTGATCATATTGTGTGAAATCTTGAAGCTTGTGGAAGAGTAAGCGAATATCTGACGCACATCATCTTTATAGATGGTGCTTATGTTCCCGCCAAAGGCGGTCTTGATAACATCCAAGGCTTCCCGGAACTTTTGCTTTATCCTTAGGTGGATAACGACGTTAAACCCGAGCTTGTGGGTTTTAGACTCCTTGATATCGATCCCAAAGGACCCGTCCGCATCGGCGAACCCAGCAAACCAAGGATTACTCCACAGATCAAATTCTTTAATAGGGAGAATAGGCATGTTTAACTTGAGGTCATATTCATACCGTTTCAGATTAAACATCTTGTAAGGAGCTACGAATTTTCCATTTATTAGCTCGAAGACGCGTTTACGTGCATCTTTGGAGTAAAAGCAAAGCCGAATGGCTGCCTTTCCTTTATATGGCATTATACTACCATAACCTATTCTCTCCTTCAGCCAATACGCATTTTTGGCGTCTTTATCACTGAAGGCAATTGAGATTTCCCTTTCGCCAATATACCCATCACCTTCGATTAGCCCGGCTAGGTAATAGCCGAACATTTCGTCGTCCTTTAACAGGGCGTTTTTGGGCTCCGACTTATCCGCTCTATAGCGGGGTCCCAGATGGACCGATACAAGTTGGCGGGCGAGGGTTTGATTAAGACTAAAAAAGTAAAAATTACTTGCCGATTGTTTATAATACTCCTGCATTCGCGAGAGTATGGGGCCCGGGATTTTTCCTAATACACGTCCTAATCGGGGTTGTAAGTGGACCAGGGCCGAGTTTAAAGTTTCCGGCATACAGTTAAATAATAAGAGCCCCATTACTGGGGCTCACGACACTAGAGGGGTATCTGTGTCAAGTCCTACAACATACATGTGGTGGCTTCATACACAGAATCCTAGGAATCCGATACTTGCCATAGCATAAACCATACCTAATTGCAGCTTAACTTTTTAGTTAAGTGGACCATTTCTTTATTAGTTTTTGTAATTGTCCCATTTATCTTTGAAAGTAAACCATTCCTGAAATGAAGTGGAACCCATTGGAGAAGATCTATTGCTTTTTACGACATAAAGATCCTTGATCATGTCACATCTAATTTTCTTAGCTGTTCTAAGAGGGAACTCGCTGAAATAGTGATTTATAAGGTTAAGTATTTCAGCCTTTTTATACACTGTGTATTTAAAAGCCTGACCTGAATTAGCAGGTTTAACAGTCCCTCCATAAACTTTTTGAAGCTCATCTAAAAGATACTTATTGTTTTGAGCTACGGAGATAAAAATTTGATCCGATAAAGGGTTATAATAAATTGACCCATCACTATCGATCATTCCGCTAAATCACCCATTTTTGAAACTTAAATTTTGGGCATATTGTAGCGGGATAGCATATTTATCGCATATTTTACTTAGTTGGTGTAGACGTATAGGGTTCCGGATTAATCCGTTTACCGCATGAATAAGGCGAATTACTCCCTCCTTATGATGCATACGTCATCTATAGGCTTTCGCCCCAGATCTTTTTTTTAAAGAACCACCAAACTTTTGTCTTATATTTTCTAAAGCTACTAGATCTCTAGTTTCCATGGTGATCTCACATGAGGTATAACCCTTTTTGGTTAGACCAAAATACCCGTCCCCATCAATCACTCCTGCGAGTCATTGGTTAAAAGGGTCCTTTCTCGGGTCGGGGTTTTTATCAGGGTCATTTGCCGTATTGTAAAAGTTTCTTGCTAGGGTATTGTTTAGTTTACTTGGGACAATTCAAACAGCTAATATCAAACGTATGGCCTCTGAGATTCCTACTAGCATGCTTTTAATGCCGTGTTCTCATTGTACTAATGATTTAAACACGACACTAATGTAGCTAAATTCTTGGTTTCAGCTACGTGCTTTGGTTATCTGCGAATTGTTGGCATTCCGATTTAAAGAAGCCAAATCTACGCATATAGTTTGATTCCCGAGTATAGTCATTCTATACTCTCGAGCCATTTGACCGAAGACAGGTTTTTTAGCATATGCACTAACGATATGTGACACGATACCGAACCCTGGAATAATAAGGATATAACATTTTTTTTTTGAGCTGGCCAAAGTAATAGTAATGTTTGGCAACCCTAGAAGGACACCGTTTACGGGCCTTCTACAAAACTTTGATTATGGTTTTGATAGGACTTTATCTTGTGTTAATATTTCATTTTTTCTTTAAACTTTTGAATTTTTTTAAACCCTTCTGGGTTTATGTGGTCTTTTGACTGAACGATAAGGTAGGCCTTCCTAATCCACATATACTTTAGTCTCTTGTAGGATATTAGAGGATAGTGATCTATGTAGTTGGCTACCCTTTTAAAGACGCTAAAAGAAGTGGTCTCTAGGTAATAAGTGGTTAATTCAGATCCATTCTTATATTTATGCACACGTTCTCCGATATAGACACCTTTATTCGTAGGCCCCGCAAGGAAGAGCCGAATAGTATCTAATATATCCCTTTGTTTTTGGGCAATTTGAAGTTTTAATCTTACTTCGGGCTTCTTACTACGAGAACAATTAGGGTTATTTGAAGACATTAGAGTTTTGATCTGGAAAGATCCATCCGAGTCAATAAACCCCGCAAGCCAGTGGTTATTAAAGTCCGTAGAAGTGTTCATTGTGAAAGGTTGAGAGTAATTAGAAATAAGCTTATGGCTATTTAAAAGGTATTGTACCTGGTTGAACTTCGTTACAGTCCTTAGCTTACCGTTTATTAAATGTATGACTTTTTTTACTCCTTCAGAGTGGGAAAGTACGTATTTTAAGGCTTTTTTATTCTTAATCTTCGAAACTGTCCCATAACCAATCTGCGTCTTTAGTCAATAAGCTGCAGAATCGTCTTTTTCATCATAGGCGATAACTAACTGACCTATTTTAGAGAAATGTCCATCGCCATCGATTAAACCTGCAAGGTAGTGACCTAATTCTAAGTCATTTAAAGGTTTCTTGGAATTCAAAGAATGTACCGAAAGGGGTCTATCATAATCAATATTAACACTGCAACATAAAGTCTCTGAGATTCTCATATTCAGAAGTCTAACTTCCATGAAAAATAAGCTAATTATTACTTTTAGCTCATTCAATATGATTATCTGCTGATTGTCTCATCTATATAAATTTGTTACTATGTCCCTATAGTTCTGGATGGAGTATTTATATAGTTTCAAGATCTTTCCAGCATATAGTTGCATTAATTTCATACAAAGTATGAAACCCGCTATAAAAGCGACGAGGCCTATTATCCTTTTGACCTCAGGATGTCCGAAGAATCCATTCCTTAGCATATATGGCTGCCTTTACCCAAAGCCATATACACCTTATAAAAATAACCAAATAACGGCGTTATTTGAGGAACCGACTGTACATTAAGCCCCCTTAATGAGGGGGACCCACCGGTGAAGCAGTCTGTAGCGGTCACTTAATTAACCGACGGTCTGATCTGAGGGTAATCAGGTTTTGACCGTACCACCAGTGTTGCTTTCATATGGATAAGCTTCTCGATAGCCTATTAAGAGTTATATATGGAGAAAACCAGGGACACTGGAACATATGAAAACTAGAATTCCGGTAAGAAAACTTTTGTCTCATTAAAACTTATTTGATTATTATACACCTGTTTAATGAGACTTCATAGCTTACGCTAAACCGTATCCTCTTCCTTGTTTTTTTTATTTATAAGTTTAGTTAAGCCCTTTAGATGGCTACGTTTCTCAGGATCGAGATGATCCTTTCTTTGGATCCTTTCTAAGATTTCCAAAAATAGATCGAAGCTTTTGCTTTTTGTTGTTTTTAGTTTAAATTCTCTGAAATAAGGGAGAATGTATTGACAGTTTTTCAAACCATTTATTCTTACCTCTCAAACGTTTTTGATGTAATGAGGAACCACAGAACCTATTGTTTTTCTGCTTTCATTATTTCATAACCAAAGAATGTGGTTTAAAACAGACTTGTTCGCCAAATGTTTTTGAGCTAGAATATAACGTGCACGGAAGGCGTGGTTGCTATTAGTGAGAATCGAGGCTGTAAAACATCCTTCTGAATCTGTGATTCCAGAGATTCAAGCGTCCGAGAGGGTCGGTAGTACTAAGCCGTGATCCACGTGAATCACGGGTTCTTTATTTAATATCCGTTTGTAATTGAGCGTATCTAAGAAGATATTGAATTTCAAGGCACGCATTGGGAAGACAAGGTTCCCATTGAAGAGTTGGACCATTAAAAAGATATCTTTTTGGTTACTAACTGTCCATCTTCAGGTCTTGTTTTGTTTAGATTGAACCTCTACTCGACCAATACACAATGTGTGTTTGATGTCCTCTAAAATAGCTTTATCGACGACGGATTGTGTTAGTACAATACTGAGGTCCCCTCTTTTGGCAACTATGAAGGAACCATCCCCTTCGAAGAAACCGAGAAACCACTCTAAGTATCTTTGTTCTGGAAGAGGTTTATTTGGAAATCTCTTTTGAAATTCCTTATAATAAGCATCAAAATTAAATCCTTTTTTATATTTATCCGCTAAGGTTGGAAAGCCTTCCGAAAGGTTTAAAAGGTGTTGGGGATCTCAAAAATTGGAATGAGATTTACCGGCAAAAAGAAGTACGATTGAGAAAACGTAGAAAAGAACCATTAGATTATATTTTGGATCTGTTAAGAAGAGGTGTTGGTATAGCACTGGGTCTCCTCCTGATGCAGCCTCGAAGAAGCTTGTGTTGAAGTTACGGTCTGTTAGTAACCAAATTCAAGAATATAATTCAAGAATTCCGACTGTACATTAAACGTCATTTCAGACATCCAAAAGTGATCCAGTCTGTAGCGACGTTAGTAACCGCCGACGGTCTTATCTACTTAAGACTTTGACCGTTTTCACTTTTATTGCCACATTAATTTTCATATTATTTCCTTTACTAAGTTTTCATAATATGATAATCTGAGTTCGACTCTTTTACCCGCTAACTTGATGCTGGGTAGATTATTAATTGACTATGCTTAGGGATGTATTAATAATCCTCACGAATCCACCTAAACATTTTCCACAAAATGTTTTATATATTTATATTTCAATTTAGCATAGCTAAATACATAGGTTTAGTAAAAATTCTTTAAATGATCCCATGTGAAGATTTTACGATTTTTATTTATATTAGATTTAATAATTCTTATTTCTTTCAAGATTAAAGAGTTCACCGGTATGTTTTTCGCACGTTTAAGTTCTTTGACCTTTTTATTATAAAATAAGTCTAAAGCTTTAACTCAATCAATATAATTTAAATATTTACTTGTGAATAGCGGAAATTTTGTTAAATAATTTATTAATACCATATTGTTTTCATAGCTAGAAGTCGTTATATTAAATTGAGGATACCCGTTTATTTTTCTATATTTTAATGAGGTATTTAAGAAATTAGCTATCTTTTGCATTATATCTTTTAAACTAGACCCACTATTATCGAATTCCCTTTGACAAATATAAAATTGTAAAGCGGGATGTGTTTTAATATTATTAGTAAAACCTTTAATGCTAAAATGGCCATCCGTATCAATAAATCCCGCTAACCAACTATTGTTATTAATAGGGGACATATCTAATGGCAATTTGATTATATGATTTTCATTTTCTAATTTATGTTTATTTAGTCAATCAATCATTTTGTATAATGCATTAATTTTTGGTGTACGCATTTTTCCATTTATTAAATTTATTATTGATAATACACCATCTAGGTTTTGAATCATTAATCTTATTGCTTTTTTATTTTTAGATTTATAAATATTTCCATGGCCTATTCTTTTTTGTAGGCATTTAACTAATTCTAAATCACAAATATGAAATATTATTTGAACTGAACAAACCCGACTTTTATTATTAAGCGTTTTTAAGGTTAAAGGTGTTACTAGACACCCATCGCCCTCTATAAATCCCGCTAAATAATGTCCAAATTCATTATCGTCTTGGGGTTGCCCTGAAACCAGGTTACCGGGAGAGACTATATCATGAGTGGGGGTTTTTAAATGTATAAATTCAAGGGATTTTTCCAAGGATTTAGCTTTTATATACCCTAGAGGTTTATCCTCCATGGTTTTTACATAATTTGATGGATATTTATTCTGGAAATATATATGCTTATAAATACTTAATATAAATAAAATTAATATAAATATATAATGGGCGTTTTTATTTATGGTTAGCCCACTAGCTAGTACCGGTAGTGATAGAAGAAGAAGAACTGCTGTAATCAGGATTGCTCATGAGAACAGAGTAAGTTTTGAGTATGTGATTCCGTTTGTACGCATGTTCATAACTGTTACGATAAAGTTGATTGCTCCAAGCAGTGATGAGATACCTGAGATATGTAGTGAGAAGATCACCATATCTACACTAGGTCCTGAATGTGATTGGATACTTGAAAGAGGTGGGTATCATATTTGTTTAGAATTACATTAATAAGCCTTTCGCTATATTAACTCATATTCTTCAATTACTTACATAATTGATCGGACTATCCCTTAAATACTACTGTTTATGTCTGTTTTTTAGACCTGTTATTCAATCCCTGATTTTTAATAATCTAGGGGAATCACCTTTGTGTTTAAAGTATGCTCTTCTTCAGATTGTGAATTCAAAGCCTTTAAACCCCTTAAAGTAATTTGAATTATTATTATAAATAAAATACTTAATAATAAATTCGATAGCTCGGCTATTTGTGGTGTCAAGAAGATAATAGTTATGCGCACTCTTATATTTAACACTTGTTGGAATATGTAGAGTGTACTTAATAGCATACAAAACAATAGGGTCAAGTTTTTGGGAAATAGCAAAGCCATGAACGACTCTTCCTTTTTTCACATCTTTTACGACATAATAGAAAGAACCCTCGGCCTCAATAAATCCCACTAATCATCATACATCGATGATGTCTTTTACATCAGATCCGCTATTAATTTTATCAGGGCTTAAGTTTCCTCAAACGGGAGAGATATAGTCGCCAGGTATAGCCATGCTCTTTATCTCTCGAATTTTATCTGCTTTTTCAGCTTGAGATAAACTAGTGTCGTTACTAACTAAAATGCTTTTTTTAAACTTTTCATAGTTAAATTGTTTAGATGTTAGTAGAGGGTATTTATCAAAGATAGGGAATATAACCTTAATAAGATTTTCCTTATCCCGAATTCTAAATGTAATTAGGTTAGTGTCTTTCCCTCCAACTTCTATTACTTGCCCGACACCTAGCCGTGATTTGATATAGTGTAATAGTTTCGAATTTACTTTAGATAATGTAATTTTAAATGTAAAAATAAACTTGTTTTTGTCGGAAATATAGATATTAAAAGTTCCGTCACCGTCAACAAATCCTACAAGAAATTTCATAAAATTTTCTTTATCGGATAAGGTACCTTTGTTATTGAGGTTCGTTCTATTAGTAGCCTTACCATTCTCGCGAATGGGATTATTGTACAAGGATGAATAACATTTATATAGGTAGTATCCTGTTATATGTAGTCTCTGAAGCATTCTTTTAAGAATGCTGGCATATAAACCTATAATAACCAAAATTTTTACTATATTGATATTTGTATATAAGTATTTGGTTAGACTCTTAAATTTAGAAAGAAAGGTTGTCCATGCATCGAATAACAATTTAGAACTGCATAATTCAAAGTATACAGTTCACCCTGTCCCTGGTCCTGTCTCTACAAGTGTAGATGCTACAGCAAGTAGAAGTGATGGAACCAGAAGTCAGAAACTGATGTTGTTAAGTCTAGCAAGGCTCATATCAGCACATCCAAGCATAAGTGGAACAAGGTAGTTCTTTTATTATTATTAGTTTCCTAATAAATAGGACTATATATTAATCCAATATTTGGATTCATTACGTGTAGTCTCTGAGGATCCTCATTAAATAAATATTGTTTCCTGCTGATTGCCCATTGTTGCATTTTTAATCTAATTAGCATATTCCAATAATACACGGATTAAAACTTTAGGGTTTTCCAGCATACAGTAATGTAGTAATGTTACACTTTACAGAATAACACAGCAACTTATTTTAAATGGTCTCAGTTAAAGGTATGTCTTGTTTTATTATAATTTTTTCTAATGTCTTCAGCTATTTTATAGGTTTCCATATTTTGACCTTTATTAAGAATAAGATTAACTACTTTAGATCAATCTTGGAAATCGAGATATTTAGATGACAATAAGGGGTATTTATTAAAATAATTTATCACTAAAGGTAATGTTTCTCTATTATGTACCATAACTATGTAAGAACTATATATTTTATAGGATATATTTGTTACACGGTTTCTAGAATACACATTAGTGTTAAATAAGATAGCTATAGCAGAAATTACAGGATATAAACTTTCATGTCTATTCATCTCTTCTAAAGATAAAATAACATTTTCGTCCTTTGAAGATAATTTATACTGTTGTGCTATCTCAATTCTAAAATAGGCATTTACTCTCTTCTTTTTATATAATGATAAACTAAAATTTCCATCAGCATCTGTAAACCCACTTAATCATGAATTACTACCTAGGTCGGAGTTATCCTTATCTAATATTGCTAATGGAACTAATCCTTCCACCCTTTGGATGGATCTCGCTACATTTATGCCATCTCAACCTTTGAAAGGCATATCTTTTTTAGTGTTAATGTTTGAAATATAATCATTATACCAAAGTATTGCTTTAACAACTTTATCATGTTTGGGGGTTCTCATATATCCATTTATTAAAGATAATAATAGATACACCTCTCTAAAATTTTGTATAACCCATAGTACATAATTACCGGATTTCTTTTTTACAACAGAGCCACAACCAGTTAGTTTACATAAATAATTGGCTAATGGTATATCATCTGTTTTAAAAGCTATACTAATTTTAGGTATTATTTTAATATTTTGATCTTCCCCTACTCAAATTGTTCCATCTCCTTCAATAAGGCCCGCTAAGTACGGACCTAAGAAATCATTATCTAATTTAGAGATTTCATTAGAAAAACAATCAAACTTAAATGAATTATTTTCATAAAACAAGGTATTACCTTTACTAAACCTAAAGTTACCAAAGAAACCAACTGCCATAGGCATAACAAGGAAGAAAATCATGAAAATCGCATGTGCTGAAATCACAACATTGAATACTTGACCATTATCGGCCAGGATTTGCGGTGTTGGACCTGCTAACTCTAATCTAATGATAAGGCTTAATCCTGTCCCAATCAGCCCCGAGAATACGGCGAAGATCAGGTAAAGAACAGCGATATCTTTACAGTTAGTACTGAACAATCATCTTGTGATGAATTTGTTTGACATCTAAGTCAAGGACTACAATCAAGAAAAGGAATCTGTAGAATTGGTTACACTGTTTGACGGTAAGAGGAGATAGGATTTGAACCTATATTAATCAGATTTGCAATCCAATCGCTAAACCATATAGCACACCTCCGATTACTTATATATTTCGATTTAGACGGGCATTTCGGTAAGAAATGGATCAGCACCAGCTATTTTAAGCCTGAGATTAGAAAGCTCAGGATTTTCTTAAGTGCAGGGTATACCTATGGGGGGAGAATAGTTAGTGGCGGTCCGATTTTCACTAAACCAGTAGTACAAGACCCATCAGGAAGATGAGTGTGTAAGGTAGGCTAAATAGGTAAGAAAGAAGGACGAACAGGATACCTGTAAGAAGGTAAACAGAGAAGTGAAGCAGTGAGCCAGTAGAAAGTCTGATGAAGTTGTAAACAACGACGTTCAGTGAGTCATAGATCCCACGAGGACCAAGAACTTGAAGAGCCCCTTTGTCAACGAACTGGTTCAGTTTGAATCCCAGAGCAAGGTTAGATCTTAGGATGATGTTGTTCAGGATCTGGTCGAACATGAATTTATTGTTCAGGAATCTGTAGATGGCTCTTAGTAGGCTACTGTTGTAGACGTTGATTAGGGAGTATTGGAACTCGTAAATCACGAGCACAGAAAGAGTACCGAGGATAGTGAAAACCAGAGGTAGCACCTTAAGTGTAGTGTCAATAGAGAGCTCTGTATCCACGATAGAAAGGTTGTTTGGGTGGATGAAGATGCTATTGAAAGGAGAACCGAATCCGAGATAGATGTCCCGTGTAAGGTACCCGATGAAGATAGAAGCGAAGCTCAGGAAGATCATAGGTACAAGCATGAATCAGCTAGACTCGTGCATGTTGTGGTAGATGAATCTGCTTGCGTTTGGTACGTTATAGAATACAAGGTAAAGCAGTCTGATACTGTAGAGAGTTGTCAGAGTTGCAGAAGATAGAGATAGTCAGTAGACGATGTATCCGGAGATTGTGTACACCCCGATTGTAGACTCGATGATGATATCTTTCGAGTAGTACCCTGTCAGTCCAGGCAGAGCCATTAGAGAAAGAGAGGCGATGAGGATACAGACGTATGTCACAGGAAGGTAGTGGATGAATCCCCCGTAAGTACGGATGTCTTGAGACTCTGAGACCACACTATGGATGATGCTTCCGGCACTCATGAAAAGAAGGGCTTTGAACATCGCATGACAGAATAGATGGAACAGACTAATATTATATGCAGAAAGTCCGATTGCCACGACCATTAGTCCCAGTTGAGACATTGTAGATAGGGCGATGATCTTCTTGATATCGTTTGTTGTGATGGCGATGATCCCGGCGATGATTGTTGTCAGACCTCCCAGTCATAGACATACAAGAAGGATTGTAGGGCTATACTCTAGGATGTAAGATGATCTGATTAGCAGGTAAATCCCGGCACAAACAAGACAAGCGGCGTGAAGTAGGGCTGAAACAGGAGTAGGACCCTCCATAGAGCTTAGAAGTCAAGTATGTAGTCCAAGTTGGGCACTCTTACTTGTAGCTCCGATTACGAAACATGCCATGATGAAGTTGAGGATGTCTGTGTTCATGAACTGACTCAGGGCGAAGATTGTGTTGTAGTTCAGAGAACCGAAGGCTCACACAAGGATCATAAGACCAACACTAAGGAAAGTATCCCCGAATTTGTTCATAAGGAAGGCAGAAAGCCCGGATTTCATAGCGGCAAGTCTAGTGAATCAGAATGAGATCAGAAGGTAAGAAGCCACCCCGATGAACTCTCAACCGACGAACATTACGAGGTAGTTGTCCCCAGTTACGAGAACAACCATGAACCCAGTAAACATAGATAGGATGGCGAAGAAACGAGGTTGGTGAGGGTCGTGAGACATGTAGCCAAGCGCGTAGATGTGAACTAGAGAAGATACAGTAAGCACAGGGATCAGCATTGTCACAGTAAGCTCGTCAATGATGAAAGATCAGTCGATTTCAAGGTACTCGACGGATACTCACTTAGCAACATTCACAGTGTAGATGTTGTTGTTGATGATTACGTCGTAGTAAAGGAAGTAAGAACCGAATGCGGCGATGACGATTGTGGCTGTGGCCACTCTACCACTTCATGTGGCACCTAGTCAACGACCGAGGAACCCAGAAGCAAGGGCCCCAAGAATAGGAAGGAAGATAACTACAAGGATCATTAGTTCTCGATGTTAACGTTACCTCTTAATCTATAGTAGCTTACAAGAATACTTAGTCCGATGGCACTTTCTGCCCCGGCGATGATGATGATAATGATGCTGAAGATCAGCCCGTCCACATCCTCGAAACTGAAGGCAGTGTTAAGGATGTTTAATGTTAGGCTGAGAAGCATAATTTCGATCGAGATAAATAAAAGGATGATGCTCTTTCTGTTGAACACAAACCCGAGGAACCCGATCAGGAATAAGATGATGCTTAGAACCATTTGGTTGTTGCGAAGGAGGAGTTATCTATATAACGTATAAGTAATAGAAAATTACAAATATAAAGAGTTTGATGTTGGCTCAGTGCAATTGCTATTCAGATGTATAATACATGCGAATCAAACGGCGAACGTACGATATGTGCGTGTAGCTAAAGTGGTGAACTCGTGAGTATGTAATGGTAATCAGAACCATAGTTCAGGTTAAATACCTTCAAAGGGACTTGTCCCGATTATGGTCGAGCTATTACGAATATTAGGTAGTAGGTGGGAATAATCGCCCCGCCTAGCTGAAGATATTTAGTTGGTTATTAGTGTAAGCCCAATCACGTTGACAATGAAAGAGCGGTCAAAAGAGGGAATCCCCTTTTCAGCAGTAGGGAATCTTCGTCAATGAGCGAAAGCTTGAACGAGCAATCTGAAAAAGTGAAAAAGTACAACACCCTAAATAATAATTTATTAATAGGTTGTGCTAAATGACTTAAATAAAAAGCTTTAACAAAATGATGAATAATGATCGTCGTTTTGAAATAGTCCTTACCAAAAGGCGTGCCAGCAGTAGCGGTTAGACGTCGAGGGCGAGTAATGCACATTAAAGGCTTAAAGAGTTTGTAGAATGGTGGTACGCCGTATCACTAGAGTAATCCCCTCTGATGCATGAATTATAAGAGTAATGGTTAAATATAGTAATACTTATAGGACAACCACTGTAAATGCATCCCTGGTTTACTGACATTGAGGAACGAAGGCTAGAGTAGCGAAACGGATTCGTTACCCGTTTAGTTTTAGCTGTAAACGATGAATGTTATTTTCGAGAAGTGAAAACGTAAACATTCCGCCTGAGGAGTACGATCGCAAGGTTGAAACTCAAAACAATAGACGGTGTAAGTTTATACACAGTGGATCATGTAGTTTAATTCGATAATCCGCGAGAACCTTACCATTCTTTGTATTCCATCCTCGGGATGGTAACAAGTGTTACATCGCTGTCTTTAGTTCATGCCGTGAGGTATTAGGTTCAGTCCTCTAATGAACAAAATCCGAGCCAATAATTGATTATTGGGCTATAATACATATACGGTATTATCCAAGTCGGGTTAAGACAAGTCATCATGACCTTAATAGAATGGGCTATATACGTGATACAAGTATACATACAAAATCGAGTCAAATAGCGATATTGGACAAACGATACAAAGTGTATAACACATTAATATATTTGTATATTATATATAAATGTGAATCGCATGCTGTAACTCGCATGCGTGAAAAAGGAATTGTGAGTAATACGTAATCTAGCACATTACGGTGAAACCTTCTCTTACGCGTACTAATCACTCATCATTCGCTTGAAGAATTTACATATTGAAGTATATGGGACCCTTCCTCGCCAACCACCTTTTCATTTAGGTGGTTACTTGTGGGTGTCCAAATGTACCATGTACTAAATTCGACAAGTGAGAAGTTGAAATATAGTTATGGTAGAGGAATCTGCTGTGGGCTATAATAATATCTTGACTATCCTTCCCCCCCCCCAACCCCCTTCTAGGGCCATAATACCAAATCGGTGTTTATACCGCGGTTCTAGAACCATACACCTAGAAAGTTCTTATAGCTTAGTGGTAAAGCGTTAAACTGAAGATTTAATTACATTGGTTCGATTCCTTTTAAGAACATGCCAGTTTCTGGACTCAAGGGGTATAATTTTATACTTAAAAACACAAAAAAAATGAACAACATCGTACTATTAGGAAAATACATCGGTAGCGGTATCGCTACAATCGGACTAGCAGGAGCAGGAGTAGGAATCGCCATCGTATTCGCTGCACTTATCAACGGAACAAGCCGTAACCCTCAACTAAGAGGACAATTATTTCAGTATGCAATTCTAGGATTTGCACTTAGTGAGGCTACAGGACTATTCTGTCTAATGATCTCATTCCTTCTACTTTACGCTGTTTAATTTGCGCTCCTTCGGGACTTATATGCCTATAGGCACGTAGTCACGAACACAGCTGGATCAAACCGCAGTAGATCATTAATATATCTGCTAATCCCAGTAACTAACTATTCTTTCCCGGGTATTCCGGACCTTAAATAGGCGCCAGGCCATCCTAGAGGCCTTCGAAATATTTAGTGGCAGGAATATCCGTCTTTTATAATCTTCGACGTCGCGGGCCCATATTCGATGAGAATACCAACGGTCGCAATGGCTGAATAAGCTAAAGCATTCCTTACTAAGAGGCGGCCCGTGGAGCCCTAAACGGAGAATCCAGAAGCTTAAGATACCATCGACCTTCACAGTCCTCGGGTCCGATTTTCTAATTACACGGTTTCCAGGCCCGAAAGTCTACATAAAGACGATCGAGGGTTTGCTTAATCCGGGGGTAAATGGCCATGATCATCTATCGTGGCTCAGCGTACTGGTCATTACGTCAAATTTAGAGGTTGTGGAATAAACCTTATCGATTCCCTAACTTAGGAGGCCCGCCATTTAAGGGACTAAATTCGACTAAGGGTTAATGCTAATCGAGCCTCGACGACATTAGGAAGTGTGATCAATTCACACATAGGTTCCACGTTTAAAGCCCGTGGTATGGGTAATGTAAATCACTTCGGACGATCTTTATCAAATTTTCTAATAACGAGATGTCTTAATTAGGGTTATCGAAAAGATCGAATGGAGGGGGACAAACCCCTAAACCACCCAAGGGGTGGATGGGCGTTCAAAGTGCGCCTAAAGTAGGAAGTGGGATAGTTAGTGGTTTGATGTATGGATTAGTGTAGGTAGATGGCTTCTTTGATGTATGAACATGCAAGGATACTGAATACGTATGCCTGGATAAGCCCAATAGCACACTCTAGACACATGATACCTAGAACAAGTCCAAGAGGGATGAATCCAACGATGAAGAACACGATACCAGAAGACATGAAGTCGAAGATAAGTCCTCCCAGGATAACCAGTAGAAGGTGACCTGCAAGGATGTTAGATCCCAGTCTTAGTCCAAGAGAGATACTACGAGCTGTGTATGAAAGAAGCTCGATGATCACTAGGATAGGTACAAGAGGAAGAAGAGTTCCAGCAGGCACGAAAAGTCCAAAGTACTCTAGTTTGAAGTTGTAGAATCCAAGGATAGTAACCCCTAGTCAGATGATGCTACTAAGAGAGATAGTGAACACCAGGTGAGACATAAGCGCGAAGTTGTAAGGGATCATACTGAAAAGGTTACTGATCAGGATGAAAATGAAGATCACGTAGATTAGAGGGAAGTATTGTTGTCCAGAGATTCCGATTTGGCTATAAACCATGTTTTGGATTGTGCTGTAAAGTGACTCGATCCCGATAGATCATTTTGTAGGGATGATCCCGTTGTTACCGATGCTAAGAGTGTGTAGTGCGATCACGATGCTGAACACGATGATAGTGTACACACCGAAGTTTGTCAGGCTTAATCAAGAGAAGTCCGCGATAGAAGAAGTAAGAGAGATGTAAGTGTTGATCTCGAATTGCTCTAATGGAGAGTTAATGAACATAGTAAGGTAATGTTTTCGAATAGGGTGCAATAAATTGTATTGCGGCACAGTTCCAAGGGGAATACCGTCAGCGAAAGCTGTGAGTCAGTATAATGCTGACCTAGTTATGATTTAGATAACTAAAGTTTTGTGATGAAGATTCTAGATAAGAAGATGAAGAACAGTCTAGGTAGGAAGTATTGTGAGGCGATCACAAGAAGGATGAATAGGAAAGAAAGTCCGTACACTAGCTGGTTTACGAAGTAGAATGGCACTAATTGTGGCATGTCGTCGTTATTTGCTTCCGAATTACGTATTCGATTATATATATCATATTACTTATAGGTGTCCCAGTTTGATACGCACATTGAATTTCCCGTTCTTGTTAATGTTGCTTTTCTGAGCCTGTGAGATGTTGGAGATCCGGCTGTTGAGGTTGAAAAGCACGGAGGCGTTGTCGGAAGTGTTACATTTGAGAGTCCCGCTGAAACGGATGTCTTTCAGAGTACGTGCAGTACTTACGGCTTTTGGAAGTTTTCCCGCGAACTCGAAACTATACCCGATTAGGTATTTGTTATTGAGGAGGTTCCATACCACATTCCCCTTGTTGAGGAACTCTCCGGGAAGGATTTGAGCCCCGGAGCTTAGGGCGTTGAGGATGTTATTGGCACGCACTTGACTGATGTGCTCCCCCAGTTTGTTGCTTATTTGAAGGCTTTTAGCGGCGGGTAGAGCAGTGGCGTTGATGTTGTTGTTGAGGATTCTTGTGTAACCCTTCTTGAAAGTCCCGAAACGGTTGATGTTACCGCTAAGGTTATCGCTGAAGATCTCGCTGCTAAAGTAGTCGTACTTGAGGATAATAGGTTCCACTTCTACCTTTTTACCGAAGTGTCTTGAGAGGAGGTTGTTGAGACTTTCAGCCCCCTGACTGATGTTGTTGATCATCCGGATCAGCAGAAGGTTGTTGTTGATTACTTTCCCGTCCTGCTGTGTTTTCGCCACCTGGTTTGCGAACGCGTTGTACACGAAGACCACCACGCTCAGTTTCTTATTACTATCCTTAAAGATCGGCTCGCTGATTAGGTAACGCACCTGTTGTCCCATCCACTGGGCATTAGTTCCGAGGATCTTGCTCTGGAAGTACTTGCTTAGAAGCTCCCCTAGGAGGTTTTGACGAAGCACGGTGTTCACCATGTTCTGGTTGCTGAATCTGTAGAGATTGTGCTTGTTATCGTTTGCGGTGTTGTATTTTTGTAATTGGGCTCCCTGGCTTTGGATCTTTTGAACGATCTTCTCACCACGTTGGAGGCTATGTAATCTTGCGTCGAGGAGTGTCTTCACTAGATTTTTTAAGATTTCTTTTCTCATGTGTTTGGTTTTGATTGTCAAGCTTCGAGGCTTTATTACTTTTCTTGTTTGACTACTTAGAGGGGGCTTTGAACCTCCATTGTATGTATATGAGACATATGTTTTAACCGATTAAACTATCTAAGTGTCCAAGGGTAAATACAGAGAATCGAACTCTGATGATATGTACCACAAACATATGTTTTACCTTTAAACTATATCTACCTTTCTTGGAATCAATGGGAATTGAACCCATGGCTTAAATATGCAAAATTTACGTTCTACCAATTGAACTATGATCCCCCAATTACTTATAGAGCAGGCGAGGAGGATAGTTAGTGGAGGAAGGGGGGGGATTATAGATATAGAGTTAGTAGATGATCTGACTTCACCTTGATGTTGTTCTTAACAATGTAAAGGGCCTTGTTGTTAATTTCGTAGGCGAATCCGATTGAAAGCAGGATCACGAACAGAATGAACATTACGAGACCGTAAGAGTTTGTGTGGTACAGAGCAAGACTGTAAGGCAGGATACTAGTAATCTCGAGATCGAAAGGTAGGAAGAGGATGGCGATCAGGATGAAAGAGACTGTGAAGGCTACTCTAGTCTGAGAGAAGCTGGATAGTCCACATTCGAATGGCCCTGTTTTGTCCGCATAAGTGTTTGTCTCCGAGAACAGGATGTTCACGACCAGTAGTGCTAATCCCACCACTGGAACCAGGATAATGAAAATGTAGGCAGTAAGAGAGATGCTGAAGTTAAACATGTTTGTTGATGTAGTAAGACTCCACGATATGTGTACCATTGTTAGCAATATCTAATCCGACCACTCCGAGTGTCAGGATCACCATGATGATCACGCTGATCACGATGGATAGTAGTGGTGTGATACTTAGGCTCACTGTTCCTTTCGCATGACTTCTTCATGCGTTGATGATGCCAGAGTAGCTGCTTGTATCTGTCACGATGATGTTCTTCACGATGAAGATGTAGTAGTAGGCTGTTACCGCACTACTTAGCAGTACCAGGATCGCAAGGAATAGGTATGAGCTTTGGATTCCAGTTAGAAGTACGTAGAATTTGGCGTAGAACCCTGTCAGAGGAGGGATTCCGATCAGAGATGATAACACTACGATGTAACAGAATCCTAGGTATGGGTTCGCAAACAGGAAACCGTACAGGTCTTTAACAAACTCGATAGGAGTGTTCAGAGAGTGTCTTGGGTTTGCATTGTGATATAGTTTGCTGAAAGTCTTCGCGTTGCTGTAGTAAAGTCCGTTCACAAGGATAAGCAGGAATCATACTACGTGTGTCAGCCCGTACTGGTAGATGTTGAACAGGTAAGTTGACAGAGTCGAGTTATTGTTGCTTAGGATGATGAACAGGAAGTACCCTGAGTTCACAAGTCCACTGTATCCGATGATACGTTTGATTGTGAATTGCCCTAGTCCTCCAAGAACCCCGAACACGATAGAAAGTGTAGAGATGAAGGCCAGCAGTAGCGGGATATTGTAGACTGCCACATTACTGCTTGCTACAAGACTCGCATATGTTGAGTTGTACAGGAAGGCTGAGTTAGAGATCAGTGTGTAGATCACTGTCAGGATACTCATCTTACCGATGATACTGATTCAAAGTGTGATCACTGTTGGTGTGTTCGCGTAGATGTTGATCAGTCAGTTGTGGAATGGCGCTGTCCCGATCTTCAGGAATAGACCCAGCAGAATAAACACATAGGCCAGAAGAATAGTGTTCCCATCGAATGTTGCTGGAAGAGCCCCATTGAACCCATTATACATAGCGAAGAAGTCGCTCAGGTTCAGAAGCCCTGTCTCAGCGTAGATTAATACGAATCCGAGAAGCACCACGATAGATCCGACACTACCGATTAGGAAGTACAGTAGCCCGGATTTAGTGCTCTTGTAAGACTTGTTGAAGAAAGTTGTGATCAGATACAGTGTGTAACTTTGTAGCTCCAGTGTGATGAAGATCACGATGAAGTTGTTTCACTGCATGAAGAGGATCACTCCCAGGATGTTCAGTAATACCAGCACGATTAGCTCCACCGGCTTACGTAGACTGATGAAAAGAGACCCAGAGTTCCCTTTCAGAACAGCATTGTTGCTGTTTGTCTTGATGTTATATACGTACTCCTGTAGCACGTATAAGTACGCGATTCCCATGATGAAGATCAGAGCCTCCACCATTTTTGTGTACGAAGTCACGACTAGCACGTCGTTGTAGATTGCTAGTCCTCCGCCCACGAAATCGAGCTGTATACTATCATATAGTACTACTAGCACTTGAAGCAGTAGTACTACACCTATACGATAAATTTCCTTTACCTCTTTTATTGTTTGTAAATTAAATGTGCTTAAAATTAAAATTAGTGTTCCTAGAACTAACATTGGCTTGGTTGTTTAGGTCCGGGGGCTTCCAAATGCAAATTGGGAAATCCCCCCTATTGGGCTGCCCCCCACTGGGGGGGGAGAATAGTTAGTGGTTTCGGTGTGACACTATTTCTGTTGTTGTCCGATGTAGAACAGGATGTTCTCCAGCATTGTGATTGCTGGTAGAAGCACGATAAAGTACGCAAAGTAGAATACTGTGGCGAACTGTCCTAGTGCGATAAATGGTGCCTCAATGTGTTGTGATCCTAGGGCTCCTAGTAGTAGGAAGTTACATAGGAATAGCCCGTAAAGCACTTTTGATAGCACTTTGAAAGCGTTTCCTCTTACGATACTACGGTCGCTAATAGGTAGGATCATTAGAATAAGGATGGCTGCTACCATAGCAATAACCCCTCCAAGTTTTGATGGGATTGCTCTTAGGATGGCATAGAATGGTAGTAGGTAGAACTCTGGAACGATCGATGCAGGAGTTACCATTGGGTTTGCTGGAATATAGTTGTCAGGATGCATATTAATTATTGTGGACTATCTCTTCATATAATAATTATCTAAAGATTATATCTAGCCTAAGATTGTTTAGCTAGCTTAACTATTACTTTTGATTCTAATACTTATTTGTATTTAAACTTATTCCATTTTTTTTCGAAAACTAATCATGATTTAAATAATAATGTATTGTCTCCGGATCTAAATGCTTTAAGATTATATAATTTATAAAATTCTTTTATTAAGAATATACGACTGCCTTTAAAAGACCTTGATGGGTTTGTTTTGTTATACTCATAATATTTAGTATGTAACACTTCATTATTTATACTTCATTTATAATAGCCGTTCTGTGCTTTATCGAAGTAAATCTTTCCTCCCAAAATCTGGGAAAATGGCTCAATATCTTGTAGATATTTGTTCGTTACACTGATTGTTAATTGTGGTCTTATTTTGAGCTTATTATCTTTATCTCGATAATAATAGTTGATTGTACCATCTGCATCAAAAAATCCACTAAATCATGCATTATCAATAGTTAACTGTATGGGCATTTTTATTTTAATACCCAATATTAAACATACTTTGTGTAATTGCACTAGTCTTTTACTATGGCGGATGTTACCATTAATACTATTAACTAGTTTTATCATACCTTCTCGGTTTTGCAATCTATATCTGATGGCTTTGGCCCCGGAACGTAAACTCACAGAGCCCCCAAATTTATTTTGGATTTGCCGTAACATTTTTTCATCCTCTAAACCTACAGTTATTTCACAATTAGTATATTTTTTTTGAGTTATTCCGAAACATCCATCTCCATCAATTAAGCCGGCTAATCACTCATTAAATTTTTTATCTTCATTATTATTTTGATTCATAATGAGATTATCAAAGTCTTTGACCTTGATTATAAGGTTATTTTCATTATTAGATTCGCCCCGAAGGGGGGAATCCTGAACGGATTCTAGTAATAGCTTGTTAATCATATATGATATTATTTTTTGTGTGCGTATAGTCTCTGAGATTCCTACTAAGAAGAGTTTTAGAATTAAAACTTTATTTCTTCCTTTGGTTATCTGCTGATCATATTTTTTATAATAATATTTTACTATATAGGGGTTCGCATAATATTTAAATAATAATATCTTTGTGTATAATACAGATAAGAGATTATTTTTCTTTATTTTTAAATATAAACCTCTTACAATTATAGTTTTACTATAAATTAATAAATACTTCCAGCATATAGCACATTGCAATACAAATATTAGAATATTTATATGGGCCATCCAATATTGACCTAGTGTGTTAGGGTTGAAGAATACGAATGAACTGTAAACGAATAGGAATACGAATACAGTGATCAGGTCCTTGAATACGAAGTAAGGGCTGAAAGGTAGACGGTCGATGTTACCTGTGATTCCAAGTGGGTTTGAAGATCCGTGCTCGTGTAATGCAATAAGGTGCATTAGTGTAAGAGCTGCAAGCACGAATGGTAGAAGGTAGTGAAGAGCGAAGAAACGTTGTAATGTTGGGTTTCCTACACTTGGCCCTCCTCAGATGACAGATATTTATAACGAAACGTTTAAGTCTCGTTCTCAAACCCTTACGGGCTTGCTTAGACTATGTCTTAGACCAATTTGGTCTTGGGGTTATCGTGTCGGGTTTATTGCTGGTACTGCTCACCCATTAGTCGTTGAATGTTCCCTGTCCCAGCCGCTCGAGGTGTTCGTTGCGACTATACCGAACAGGGCACCACTGCAAATTACCCTTAAAAAGGGCTTCCTTGCAATTTTCCCCATTTGCCTCTAAATAATTACTTATTTAAGGAGCCGATTTAGATATTAGGGAAACGCAGATGTTTATAGCGTTTACTTTCCCTCAGACTAGCAATCCATATTGCATATTGTTGTTGTTTATGTCCGAAAATAGGTCAGTTACCTGAAAAAGAGAAGAAATCGATCACCTTCTGGATATCCTTAATTGAGGATACCAACCCTAGGTTGGAATAGTCCCCAGGAGTAGGGTTAATGCCAAAATTTAAAAGCCCTTTGATAGCTAATAATAGATTATGGTGCATTTGTGAGATTTGGTAACAAGCATCCTTATTACCCTTTATAAAAAAGCTACCATTAGCCATCGTGAAACCTACGAGTCAATTACGAAGGAATTCCACCTTTTGATAATCCTTTAGATCTCATTGTGGAATTTCGATTTCAGGAATGTCTTTAAAAAACATAATATTTCCCTCCATAATATGTTGAACCTTTAGATATTGGGCCCGTCTATTATTTGTTAGGAAGTAGAGATTATGGTGTCTTAATAAGGGAATTAAGATATATTGTAAATCTGTCTTATTGATAATATATCTGCTATACTCCCGATCCTTAGATTTGTAGTCTAGAAGACTACCCATTTTTAAGGTTTCTTGGAATTCTTTTAATAGGTTCGAATCTTTCTTGCTGACATTAATAACTAATTTAATACGAATATAGCCTTTATTTGTTTCTCCAATAGAAAAATAACCATCTCCATCAACAAATCCAACAAAGGTTTCTAAAAATCCTTTTGGGATATTTAATGAATTTTTCTTTAGCTCTTTTTTAGCTATTTTATTTTTTATTGCACTTGGAGAGATAGTACCTAATGAAGGAAGGACGATTTCAATATGGTTGCTGTCTGTAATCAACTCTACTACGTCTTGTCCAATATAAGGAATTGCACTCATAAGGTTAGTAATAACTGTTGCCAGGTTTAATTAAGAGGCACTCATCACTAAAAGATGGGATAAATATCCTTTTCCATGCCAATTAACCATGTACCACGAAAACTCGTGGCCTTGTGTATTGTCGACTGTACATTAAACATAGTAGAACTATGCCCATTGGTGGGTTATCCAGTCTGTAGCGAACATTTGACATGCCCGACGGTCTCATTACGGAAAAATTCTTTTGACCGTTTTCACCAATGTTGCCAATTTTTGACTATGATCCTTTTTTTTTGATTACAAACCTAATTTGCGTTTGGAAGGTCGCGGCCTTAATTGATTTTATATGTCATTTCCTTAATAATAAAAGGTGAAACGATACGTCTTAAATCCTCCATAGATTCCTTTCAGATGTAGATACAATATTGGTCAGCTACACCTGCGGAGATCACAGAAGCTTTTAATTTGAAGTTAGAATATAGAACATTTGTTAATAGTTGACACTCTTGAAAGTTAAAACCATTAGTTGCGAGCTTTAAACCCGAACTCACACGACCACCGTCGTCCATGATTCAGATCGCGAGTGCTATTGGAGTAAGAAAATCTCCCACATCCTGTGGGATGTGTTTGATACCATCAATGTACCATAAATCGTGAATTCAGTTTCAACTCGTATAAGTTCAAGTGTGGAATCTTACGACTTTTCTAATTTTGCCCTTTGTACCCAATCTTTTTTTAATCTGGGGGGCTTGGGGGTTACAATAACCCCAATCAGCGAGAATTTGGTGTAGATAAAGAATGTATTCTACATGGCTAGATTCTTGAAATAGACTTAATCTTGATCCTGCACCACCTTTTCTTCTTTCTAAATGTCCGTCCCCTAAAAGAGATCCAAAAATAATCTCTAAAATTATTCTATCGTGTGGTCCAATACGATCCGCCCCTCTTAGACGGGCTCCTTTTTGGATATTGAACGGCGTAATGAATCATAGACAGTCTCAAACTGAATCAATTTTTTTATTAGGTGTTGTTAAGATCAAATAAATAATCATTTGAGGCGCTAATATTACACCTCATAGAGACATTTGACCCATAGGTAAAACGTACGAATATTAAATCCATATGACCCACAACTCGTGGTGCGATATCTGTAGACATGCTATTTCCATATGGACCTAGGTGGCACATTCAATTAAACACCCATCCATTTCGGATGAACTAGACACTTAACGCGTCATGATACTCGCTAGCGAATATTTTAATTGGGCCTGAGCTCACCTAATAGTGAAGACTATAAAATTCCGACTGTACATTAAGCATAGTAGAACTATGCCCATTGGTGGGTTATCCAGTCTGTAGCGACCATTTCATTAAGCGAAATGTCCGACGGTCTTCCTAATAATAGCAATAAGGTTGACCGTTTTCACCAATGTTGCCATCGATAGATGTCGACGACTATAGATATAGGTTTTGCGTGTGCTAAATCAATTCAATATAACAATATTTTTTTTCCCCAATGTTTGCCACAAACTTCATGGTAGGTATGAAACCATTATGGTGTTTGATCGCCCTATAGAGGGTTTTTCTACCACATCCTAGCTCGATAGTTAGTTCCTTCATGCTTGAATACACGAAGAATTGGGATTTATCTATGACCTTTTCTTTATTCACGATCTCATAGAAGTATAAACGTACGGGTATATTCCCTGTGACGCATTTAAGTCTTGTCTCTTCAGACATTGGTGGACGTTTTAAGGCCACCTCCCTTAACTTGTTTCTCTGTTCCTCACTCATAGTTTTCCCTTTGTTTAGGTTCGTGATGAACTCAAGACGACTGGAGTTACCCTTCCAGGCATCACGCATTTTTTGACGTGTCTCTTCTGTGTGTTTATATCCCGAAGGTCCGGAAGTTTTAGTTAGGATGTTATATTTAGGGCAGAACTGTTCAATGTATTGTTCTTCTATCTTTAGGAGTTTGTCCCTTTCTGATCTAAGATCCTCTGGGCTTTGAACCTTTTGAGGGTCCTCGTATCAGTGTTCAATGATTAAGAACTTGAACCCATCTAACCCGTATTTGGACACCGCGTTTTTCAGGATAATGTTCGTGTTAAGGTAGAGAAGATGCTTTGCGAATCTTCTGTATATACCTTTATAACTTGAGCCGATGTAGTAATTTCCCGTCAGCTTGTTATAAATTAAGTATATTCCGATCATATCTCTTGTGGTATTCTTGATTACCGCTCTCACGGTCTCATCATTTAGGTTATCAAACGAAATTATCCTCTCATTTACCATAAGGCTATGGATTTTTGAATGGGCCGTATTCGAATAGTGACGGCGACCTCCAGGATTTAAACGAGAAACCCCTGTATACGCTAAGTTTGGGCGGTAGGACCCCGAGGTTTGAGGTTTGTGGCTGGGTTTATGGCCAAACACAGATGTTTGGGCTTTGAAAATTGAATTGGTCATTAGCGTTAGTACACTTAGATATAACCATGTTGGGCAAGCGATATCACCCAGGAATCCTGTGATAATAAGCACAAGGAAAATAATTACCCCAATTACTCATACTGCAACTCTTGGTGATTTATATGATCCGTAGTAGATACCACGAGCCATATGTGCGTAGATAAGGATGAAGAAGAATGCAGCTCCGTTAGCATGTGCATATCTTAGTGCTCATCCGCTTGAAACATCTCTCATGATGTGCTCAACAGAGATGAAAGCTAACTCAAGGTTTGAAGAGTAGTGCATTGCCAGGAAGATTCCTGTAGCAAGTTGGATAACTAGACAAAGCCCAAGTAGGCTTCCAATGTTTCATCAGTATGAGATTGTACTTGGTTGAGGTGAGTCAATGAAGTAGCTGTTAGCTAAAGCTAAAAATGGATTTTTCTTACGTAATGCCATTTGATAATGTGGAAGACCGGAAATGGCGATTTCGAGCCTGTTAAAAAAAGATAACATACGATGAAATTTTCAGGGGGGGAGAACGTCGTGTCATTTCTATAGCATGAGACATTACTTATAAGTAATCAAGAGTGTAGTTTAATTGGTAAAACTTTAGGCTTCAATCCTAACATTAATGGTTCAAGTCCTTTCATTCTTGAGTCAATAATATGTAAAGTCATGTAATCGGGTCATATACCCAAATGTGTTGGCACTAAGGAGATAAGAAGAAGCGGGTTTAAACCTGCCCAAATGTAAGACCAATCCAACACATGATTTGTGAACTTAGTGAGATGATATGAGAACATAACACAAGAACTAGCTTACATTATTGATCCTTGATTGTGGCGAAATTGGTAGACGCGATAAATTTAGGCTTTATTCTTTACAGGTTCGACTCCTGTCAATCAAATCCGATGTACGCATCCGAAGCATTCTTAATTTAACTGGTAAAATAATAATCTACGGAATTATATATATAGGTTCAAGTCCTATAGAATGTTAAGTGCATGCCGAACATACGACAAGCTCGCGGATCCGCGATGTGAAAGAGGACCCCCGTGTTAGCAGAAAGTTGCACCAAAGGTGCTAAGATTGCAATTAAGTCTTAATGGATTCGAACCAATAGCTTTTGACTTATCAAGTCAACACTCTAACCCTTGAGTTAAAGACTTCTTTGTTTGGTGTGTGGGAATGCTTTTATAGTTCAATTGGTAGAACAAAGACCTTCTAAGTCTTATATTAAGGTTCGAGTCCTTATAGAAGTAACCAGAATACAAAACATATGAGTATAGTTGGATTTGAACCAACATTAGATTGCTTAAAAGACAAATGTTCTACCCTTAAACTATATACCCTTGTTGAATTGGAAAGATTCGAACTTTCATAAACCTAACTCAAATCTAGGGGACTTACCTATTAGTCAACAATTCAATATTTACCAATCAAAGGACTTGAACCTATAAACCTATGGTAACTCATTTTAAGTGAGTCGTGTCTACCTATTCCACCAGATTGGCTTTTAAAGTTACAGAGAATTGAACTCCGATACGAACATTATGAGTGATCTGCTTTAACCATTAAGCTATAACTTCCCACCCTCCTTAAGGTTTCGGTCCTTTCGGTTCCTTGTCATTCGCACCAAGGTCCCGATTTTAGCAATAACACGATTTGAACGTATAGTATAAGAGCATGAGTCTTATGTGTTATCCGATTACACCATATTGCATTACTTATAATCTTAACAGGAATCGAACCTGTACTATTAGAATGAAGCTCTAATGTCTTAACCATTTGACTATAAGATCGACCATAAAGTTGGATCAGCACCAAGGCACCTTTCCTCGGATAAGATGGGGTTCGAACCCATAAGAACTCTCGTTCAACTATTTAGCAAATAGTCCGCTTTACCTATGGCTACTTATCCTTACGAATCTGACCTGAATCGAACAGGCATCCTTTCGCGTGACAAGCGAACACTTTACTTTAAGCTACAGATCCCACTTCCAATGGCTATAAAGTCTCCCATATAGAGTTACCCTGGTCGACCATTAGATGCGATTCCTCTTATTACTTATAAGTAACAATGCGCTTACTACCGCGCACTTAAGGACATGTGTCTGAGTGGTTTAAAGAGTAACCTTTGAGTCGTTATGTATTGTCAAATACCGTAAGTTCGAATCTTACCGTGTCCGTCCCACCCCCCCCGAAAATTACCCAATCTCTCCTTAGGAGGGATAAAATCCTCCTTAGGATAAAATCTCTGCTTACTATCATAGCGAAGAATACAAGTTAATCCATGAACTAGGATACAACTTCACAATCGAAAGAGGCTATATTTTCAATACAGCCCATATTTTCAATAAATACGTATCAGCAGTAAACAAGATCAAGGAAACTAGCGGTGATAAATTAGGACCTAATTTAGGATCTTATTAAACTCATTATTCGGTAAGTTCGGCCGTAACCCTAGATCTACACAATTCAAGATTGTTAATGGAATCAAGTACGCAGAAATCGCTACAGACTACCTAAGATACAATGTACTCAAATGGAACCTGTTAAAAGCAGACCTTATTGATGTACCAGATATTACAAATGACGAGCTACCTAAAACACAAGAAGAAATCACGACCCTCCCTGATGTCCACAAGTACATCAAACAAGCACTCAAACTTGTTAAAGCTGATAAAAGAGCTACAACGATTAAAGAGTTAAGTAGTGAAGTATTACTAGAGATCATGGATAAAGATATGATGGAATGAATCCTTAAACTAGAAAGTGCCAAATATCCCATAAGATGGGGAACCCCATAAGATGGGGAACTTATCAATATCACTACCTATTAGCATGTCAATTACAACATTATCAAGGGTTTACCTATACAGATTGATTAAAGATTATATCAAATATGTAGCAGCTGTACATACAGATGCTATAGAAATGGTTGATGGTATGAAATTACCCGACGAGATGATTCACAACACCGAGATCGGTAAATTTAAGTTAGAGGCTACTAGAGACCTTGGAATTTATATCAATAGTAGTGCTTATAGGCTCTGCCTGGACTAGAAGACGGTACATTTAATCTTGAAAATGCAATCGTTAAAATCAGTGGTTACAACGGTAGTATTGGTCAAGTACATCTAGAGGATTTAATTAAGTTTGTCAAGGAAGGTGGTGATTCATACATACTAGGTAAAACTAATACCATTAACACGCGTAATTGGGAGGATGCTAACATTCTTGAGAAAACCCAAGAGTTCATTATTAACTTCGAACCTCTTGATCAACGTCGTGAGGTTGTAAGAAATGCTCAAGGTGATTTTATTGATACGAAATCATGGAAAGTCGACCTTAGTAAGATTAATGCACAAATCTTTAAAGATCCAGAGGATTTAGTAACTTCTGATTGAGATAACATTATGTTTAGACGTAATAAACCACGTCAACTAAATGCTCCTACTGATGAGGATTAAGTTCCTACATTTTATACCACTAACTATTCTTTTATAAATATATTTTCGTGATTCCCATATCTTGGTGATCCTAGAAATTGGTACATTTTATTTGAAGAAGGGAAGTTTGTGATCATATCTGAAGTTTAACGAAGCAAAGTTGTACTATATTTAATGATTTTATCTTTAAAGTATTGAGTTGCTGAAGTAAAGTTTTTCTGGTATGTCAAAATTGAAAATCTATATTGAAATGTTTTTATTTAGGGCTCTGTCATTGTTTTAGCGGGTGGGTTTGATATTGTTTGTGTTCTATATCCTGTTATCTTGTCTCTACTATATCTATATACCCCGCCATATTTAACTAGTCTTGTAATCTATAGGTTATACGTTATATATGATGGGGGCTTAGTGTATGTTAAGAATAGTTAGTGGTAAGTTGCCAAAGTTACCGAGCTAGAATAGGTAGATAACATTTGACAGGTTGAAGTATAGACTCTTAAGGATGAAGATAGGGTATACTCCAATAAGAAGACAAGGCAGGATTGTGGATAGCATTAGGATAGACTCTCTATTTGTCAGGTCTTTTGTAACTTTTAGATAAGGAGACTTAATACCACCTGTCAGTCTGCTTGTAAGTTTCATTTGGTATGTTGCAGACAGTAGGATACTGAATGAAGCTAATGTAGTGAAGATAGGAGAACGTTGGAATGCACCTGATAGACTTAGGAATTCTCCAAGGAAGTTACCACTAAGTGGAGTACCGATGTTGGCGAATGATAGAACTAGAAGGTATAGAGCGAATACAGGCATGAAAGATAGCAGTCCTTGGTAGTACATTAGGATACGAGTGTGGTATCTATCGTACAGGATACCTCCTACTGCGATAAATAGCCCTGGAGAGATGAATCCGTGAGATAGAGATAGAAGGTAGCTTCCCTCGATTCCCAGCACGTTGTTGGCGAAAACACCAATGATACATACCCCCATATGGCTAATAGAACTATACGCAATGATAACCTTAAGGTCGATTTGTGCAAGTGTTGTCAGACTTGTGTAGATGATTGTCAGCACACAGATGATGAACACTGTAGGGTAGAAGATCACAGAGGCCTCTGCTAGGAATGGTAGGATTCAACGAATGATCAGGTAAACTGTCAGTTTCAGGATTAACCCTGCCAGGATGATAGATCCCCCTAGAGGAGACTCAGAGTGAACCACTGGTAGTCATACATGGAATGGGAATAGCGGTGTTTTTACCAGGATTCCGATCATGATACCGATTCAAAGAAGGATTTGAAGGTCTAGTGAAAGCACAAATTGTGAGTAGATCAGACATGAAGTTGTGTTGATCATGTATGTTGTCACTACGATTGATAGTAGTAGGAACAGTGAACTAGTAAATGTGAAGATCAGGATGTAGTATGCGGCTTTCTCCTTGTTGTTTGCCCCGTAGATCCCGATAAGCACGAAAAGTGGTACCAGAGATGCCTCGAAGAAAATATAGAAAGAAAGCAGGTCGATACATAGATAGTTAACTAGTAGAATGATCCCCAGAAGTAGGATAAGGATGTTGTACTTCCCTACCCCGATCTTGATGTTATTTCAGTTTGAAAGCAGACTGATTGGGATGATAATCACTGTAAGTAGAACCAGTCATAGTGATACTCCGTCTAGACCGAGTGAAAGGTTGTAGACTGGGCTAATTAATTGGAAGCCGTTTTGGCTTGTTTCGTACTGGTATCATCAGGCGATGACGATGTACAGGCTTAGAACAGAAAAGATTAGGCTTGCCTGTTTAACGATCTTAGGTCAAACAGTCACCACAATTGTTTTGTTGTTCAGCCCAATTACAGCTAGGAATCCTAGCAGGATAGCAAATAATCCGTAGTTCATTTGGGTTTAGATTTCTCGACTTTTATCATTATATCTATTGCGGTTTACCTGCTTAATTTGAACTAAAAGTTCTTAATTAGGATAGTTAGTAGTTATTTAGGAGATGACTATGATCCATATCAGTAGAATAATACGAAAAGGAATAGTCAAACTACGTCAACGAAGTGTCAGTATAATGCTGATGTGTGGTATCCTAAATGGTGTGTATTTGTTGAGTGATAGCTATAAATTCTTCATAGCGCAACAGATAACATAATACCTCCAACGATTACATGAATTCCATGGACAGTTTGTTATATTTAAAGGCTCTTTATCCTTTATTTCCATTTTTTATCAAAATGGCTCAGACTATGTCTTCAACTTATATAAGTTGCAGGGTTTTCGTGGTAAGATTATTGTTGATAAATACTCACTTACTAGTCGTTGAACCTTCATAAATCCGGTTCTTATAGAACCTTTATTATATAAATTATAATAAATTATCGATTTAAGCTTGGCAGCAAATTGTCTTATAAATGTTACTTTGTAAGAGGTCCTTGCAATTTACCCTGTTTTCTATTTATTTAATACTACGCTTTTTTTAATTCTTTAATTAATAATATTTTTTTTAAACCTTTTTCTGTCAAATGTTCTTTATTTAACATTAGAGAAGAGACCTTTTTTAAGGCGTTAAGATCTTTTTGTTTTTGAGTTATTAAGGGATATTTTTCAAAAAAAGGTAGTACTTTTTTTACTAAATCCTTTAAACTGTATATTACTAAAGTTATCTCATCTGGTCTAGTAAGCTTTTTTTCTATTATACCACAATCTAAATAATCTTTTATTATATTAAATAAATAAGAGTCTCTAGAATGCTGATATAGCAGAAATGCTAAACTTATTTTTTTTAATTTAGTTATTTTTATATAAAAACAACCTTCTCCGTCTACAAAACCTACTAATCAAAAAGGTGATTTTATAGTTTGATTGCTAATAGTAGGTCTTTTAACACCTATTATATTAGGGAATAATTCTTTTAATCTTGCAGATAAACCTTTATTCATTGAAGCTCTTATAGATAATATTTTTTTTAAACCTTTTTCTGTTAAATGTTCTTCATTATTAATTAGCTTAACTGCGGATGAAAATAGGATAAAGTCTGCTTGTTTTTGAGTTATTAAAGGATATTTTATAAAATGTGGTATAATTACAGTAACTATATCATTTATTGATTGAACAGAATAGATCGCTGAAGATTTCCCTCCTCGAATTCTTTCTTTTACTGACCCTACCTTAAAAAAATCCTTTATTTTATGTAATACGTCTATATCCCTAATGTGTAATTCAATAGAGAATATAGGATGTAATCTTATTCCAAATAATCTGGATTCGTTATTTGAGATTCGCCCCGAAGGGGGGAATCCTGAACGGATTCTAATTGAAAAAGTTGATTCTGCATCGGCAAAACCGGTTACTCAATAAGGCTCTAATTTAGGTTTAGTAGAATATGTTTTTAATTTCGTTGAATTTGGCGTAGTGTTAAATACAATAGGGGCTCCTAAAATGAACCCTGTACCCATGTAGAATACTGACCCGAATACTCCATCCGCAATTGTGAATGTAGCTGTACGGTACTCGATATATTGACATACAGTAAAGGATGCTGCTAATACAAGTGTAAATAGTAGTCCCAGTAGGGCTTGTTTTCTGTTACCGTTGATTAGGTAGTGGTGGCTGTATGTAAGTGTAGCTCCAGAACTAAGTAGTAGGATAGTGTTAAGAAGTGGAAGGTCTGTTGCTTGGATGGCCTCGATACCCATAGGTGGTCACATTGCCCCTAGCTCGATTGTAGGGCTGATGGCAGAGTGTCCGAATGATCAGAAGATCCCGAAGAAGAATAGACCCTCAGATACGATGAATAAGATGAATCCAAGGTTGATTCCGTTTCTAACAGCTAATGTGTGATGTCCAAGGTATGTACCCTCGGCGATAACGTCACGGAATCATAGAGCCATTGAGTATACAAGACATACAATTCCAAGAATCACTCAGATACTTGAACCGATATATCCATGCATTGTCAGAGCTGTGTTCATTGCAAGACCGAATAGGCTAAATGACACGAAGAATGGTCATGGTGAGTTTTCCACTAGGTGGAATGGGTGGGCTTGGTAGGCCTGTCTGTTGATGTTTAACATTACGTTTTTGTTCATAGTTTATATAAGATTTATCAAAAGTGGGGGAGAGCTGATTACAGCGACGCATTTGGTGCTGGGGCCATTCTGGATGGCATAGGGGGGTATGAGTTGGATGCAGGCCAGTTATGAACCAGCTACTTCGTTTAATTAATAATATAATCGGAAGGTTTACTACATTACTTATAGTCGTATTTTGGAACTCAATAACATGATTCAATACCGCCCGGAAAGAGGTATCAGCGCCAGTATTGACCTAACAAGATAAAGGAGTAATTGAACATCCCGCTTTATGGTCCATAGTAAAGCTCCAGGAGAAATCTAAAGTACTCAGGGATATGATGGGATATTCAATAGAGTCCACATAGACAATGATTATCGCTACTAAGAGCCGACCCGCAAGGGGGGGTCCCGCCCAAAAGGGGGCGGGAATAGCAGGGTCAGTCGGATGCTATCCGTCAAGGAGAAGTAAATACCCGCTTTTATAGCGGGTTTTATGATATCAGATGGGCTAGAGTCGAACTAACTAAGTTCTTCACCCAAAGAAGACGCCTAACCGGTTGGCTTCCATCTGAGAGCTTGGGTATAAGTAACAAGAGATTAGTTTAATGGTTATAACGCTCGTTTTACACGCGAGAAATTATAGGTTCAAATCCTATATCTCTTATTTATGAATGAGAAGGGAATCGAACCCATGAAGGTTTAAACCACTGAGTTTACAGCTCAGCTCCATTTACCAACAATGAAAACCCATCCGAGTGTCATGTTTCCATGGCTCTACTAAGTTAGGGAATCGAACCCTAATCGGTCGATTACAAAACGACTGCTTTACCAATTAAGCTAACTCAGCGCGAGGTGATAAGAAATCATTTAGTTTTATTAATATTAACATATATAATTATGCAATTTATAGTTACCAGGTCATAGTCTTTGACCTATTACTCGTATCTTCTTAGGAAACCGATTCAAACGTAATTCTTTTGGTTTTTATCTTTTACCAACTTAGCTACTCTACCGTGGCTTCTTCTATCATAATGATGATTCTCAATCGAATAGCCAATAGATACACCATTGGTTGGTCCATACTAATCCTTTCGTACTAAGTATGGGATTCCCTTTGATACACACCTATAAAGGATAAGAACCATACTGGCTCACGCCGTATTTAACCCAACTCACGTTACTTTTTAATAGACGAACAGTCTAACCCTTACTAGCGACTGCACCAGTAGGATAAGTAGAGTCGACATCGAGGTGCCAAACATGGTTTACAATATGTACTCTTTCACCATATCAGCCTGTTATCCCTAGCGTAACTTTTATCCGTTATCATTGCACCGGTTCTACCAGTGGCAATTGTTCACTATACCATACTTAAGTACTTGTTCCATTTGTAGATGTTACAACTTCAATGTGATTATGCTATTACACTTGCCCAATATTTTTATATTGATTGATTTCTAGATCAATTGCATCACACCTTGACTTTTCTATTATTTAATTCAACGCCAATTCACCAAAGTGAAAGGGGATGAATATATGGGATTATTCGAGAAACGTTTGTTTCCTTCGGATTATTTGCGAACGTATGTTATTTATCATCTGGACATATTCAGATACTTTTGCTGAAATGTGCGCCCCACACAAACTATCATATAGAGATTGTCACCTTTGACCCCTAAGAAACCCATGAGGGTCCGGAACCGGAATTCGATTAGGGGACATCAATTGGTTTAGACATATTACGCCAAGATAATAGGTTTCTCATGGAATGATAATATCATACCTAATAATTGATAACCATTAGATGGCTTTCACTGAATATTTAGCGTAACATCTCAGTCTTTCTATACATAGTAAAGTTGCATAGGGTCTTTCTGTCCTCTTATAGGTACACGGTATCTTCACCGCGATTCCAATTTCACTGAGCTTATCGTAGATACAGTTATAGCATCATTACGTCATTCATGCAGGACTATATTTAGTAGACAAGGAATTTCGCTACATTATGATCCTCACGTTAAGACCGCTATTTTATAGTTGTTAAATTCCCCGCAAGATCACGGGGCCTATTATTCACTACAATTGAGCAGAGTTCACACGATATACTACCACTTCTTGTTTTTGCATCGTGCTGTGTTTTTAGTAAACAGTTGTGCTATCTTTTTTTCTGTGACCCTGAAAGGGCATTCCGTTTTGACTAACATTTAGAATTATTTTTGCCGAGTTCATTTACGATAATTGTCTCATTCATCTTCATATTCTCTACTAGCTTACCTGTGTCGGTTTCCATTACGGTTTTTGTTATTTCCCGAATCGCAAACATTAAATTCTTTCGAATATGCGACTAACTCTCCCTATTGTTGGTACCCTTTCGGGTTCTTTCAACTTAAGGGCCGATTTTATGGTAAAACCTGAAGCTTTAGATGATAAGATTTTGATCTTATTTGCGTTACTCATGTTAGCATTCTCTATTTAATTACCTTCCTGACGGATTCATTAAATGTACCACTATCATTAACGTCCTGTTACGACGTCAATACAAGTTCTCGGTTGAATTTTTTAGACCCGTTGAATCTATGATAACGAGATTACTCACATGGATTAGTAAGTTATTACACTTTTATTAAAAGATAGTTACTATCAAACCAACTAACTAATTGTATTATAATTTCGTCATCTTATGTTCACTTAGAATTCTATTTGGGACCTTCATACTTGTGTTAGGCTGTTTCCTTGTCGATTACTCACCTTATCGCGAATAATCTGACTCGAATCAAGAACCCCCGAAGGAGCTGGATTATTATTTCTGAGATTAAACACCGGTGATAAAAACTTTACATTCCCCCACATAGGTCCATTCTCGCGAATGGATGATCTATAAACAGTGTTAAGTGCTATACTTTCTTGGCTATTGCCTTCTTAATCCTTCATGATTCGGCTATACTTACATATATTTCGTGGTAAACCAGCTAGCTGTCCATATGGTTGATATTTCACTTCTTATCACAATTCCTCTGATACTATTGCAACAGTAACCAGTTCAGTCGTTTTTCACACTTGATCATGATAAGATCATGGACTTTCGGGTCATATACCAATAACTCCCTCAATATGCGGTATTTCGATTTCTCTACGACAAATTCTTGTCTTGCTATTGATATATACTTGCCAACCCATTATACAAGAGGTGCTAATTTAAAAATTTCTTTTTCATTATGCTCATAAAAACGCTGATTCCTTCTGTTCCCTCACGGTACTACTTCTGCTTATATTTCAGTATTTAGTCTTAGTGATAGTTTCACTCTTTTCATACACGCTTTCGTTATCGCATATTACTTCTTTGACTCTTTATTTTTCGTTCACCACTACTCAATAAATCTTGGTTATTTTCCTTTCCTTAAACTACTTAGATGTTTCAGTTCGTTTAGTTATATTTATGGCTTTTACCTATGGAATCAAAACTTTGTTTCTTTATTTTCCATCCTCTGAAATATAGCTAATTAAATCCTCAACGGTTTCTTACATACTAAATGATTCATTTCATATCATTCCTTATTACTTATATCTTATCAGAGAGGATCCTAAATCTCCTTTCCGAGGTGCCATCCATCGTTCCATAGCTATATCTAGGAACAATTGTGTCTGAGCTTAACGAATTTAAGGGATCCGAAGCTCGAGACTTAAGTTATCTCCCCCTTGGGGGGGTGGGGCCTTGGATCTGTGGTTTAAAGATCAACCTGGTTGAACTCTTGATGGAGATAGATGCCCGAAAGGATTACTCCCCGCGCTAAATCGCGGTATCGGAGGGAATACGCGGAATCTTTGATTTACCGGAAGAATCGGAGCCTGGCGCCGATCCCACCCCTTGGGTGGATCAGGGAACCATAAAGGTAGGTGCGTAACACTGACCCTCGGCTAGGGCTTCAGGTCTCTAGAGAGCGCTCGTATAGGGTTGTTGGGGTCTACCGGTTTAAGGAAGTTGAGGATAGTTAGTGGAGTTTTGTTAGGGT